AGTAAGCGTTATTCCTCCTAAACAATAAAATATGTTGACATGAGGAGGAACGTATTTACTAGTTATATCATCTGCAATCGCCTGAATCTCAAGACGTTCTTCGAACCAATCATAGACTTTATTGAGATAGGTAACCCAAGGGGACTCCCCCTCCACGAACCGTAAATGAGGCTTTCATCTCGTACAGCTCAAACAGAAAGACAAAAATACTGGTGGAAACAAATATGTGTAATAGTAAAGAAACATCTTACTCCTATGATTCAATCTTCTCAGAAGATACAAAAGAACGAAAAAAAAAAAAAAATAAATAAATCCGAAAACTATTAAACTATTCTTGAAACTCTTTTTTGTGGTTATACTGCCAAAATATCAAGTTGGCGCTTTCGTCTTGATGTTGATCGTTACAGGCCTCTTGAATCTTCTATTTACCTATTGACTCTCGTTGATTTATTTTTTTTTTTTTTTGTAATTGTAATATGGGTTTACTTTATTTTTTAGTGCTTGATAGGAATTTTCTTGTTAAGACCCCATGAACCGATTGAAACCCCAGATTCATACTAGAACCACGATGATTCGATAAAACTTTCAAGCTAAGTCCAACAATTCTCTGAGTAAGAACCATTGTATCATCACTTATTCAATGAATAGGAATAGACATAATAAAAAAAACACCTGCCCTGTGATCAAAATAAGCATGAACAGGAGTTTGAAAAATTTTTTGGAGTCCGGCCACGGGGTCTGAATATTAAGTATGAATCATAGTTCTAATACTTCGTAATCTATTTCATCTATTTCGTGCTCCAGATACTAGAATGAATATCTGACGAGGGAAAGCATCTCTACCAAGATGACAGACTTGTTCTCTGTACTATCAATAGGATCAATTCTAACAAGTCACACACTCATATTCCGGAAATAGAGAAACAAAGAAATTCCGCGGTCGAACTGCCAAAACGGACCCAAAATACAAGCCTAAACGCTTTGCTTTAGAGTGAAAAGCAAAGCTAGGACTTAGTGATTCTGAGAAATCTAATTCATTGAAATTCCGTCTAGTAAAACGGAAGAATTATAAATTTCTAAAATAATAGATAGAAATATTGCAAATAAGGCCATTGTGACTCCCATCAATGGAGTAGTTCCCCATCCAGGAGCTACTTTACCATATTCCGAATTCAATGGTTTCAATAACCCCCCTACACCAGTTCGTTTTGGACGAGATCTAGAACTACCCTCAACGCTTTGTGTAACCATAAATCCTATTTTGTATTCATTGAGATCTGTTGACTTTGTATACAATTTCATTGTAAATAAGTAATATTATCTCATAGATCCGTTGTGGTCTTGAAATTATATAATAATGGAAATAGCAACCCTAGTTGCCATCTTTATATCTGGTTTACTTGTAAGTTTTACTGGGTATGCCTTATATACTGCTTTTGGGCAACCTTCTCAACAACTAAGAGATCCATTCGAGGAACACGGGGACTAGTTGAAGTAATGAGCCTCCCAATATTGGGAGGCTCATTACTTCAAGCGAGGTAATGAAAAATCATTTCATCTTTTTAGTTGGAACTTTAGGTGGTTCTCGAAAAAAGATAGCGAAAAAAATGATCCCTAGAGTCGAGACTAAGAGGAATGTATAAACCAATGCTTCCATAGATTTGATTGTGGTTTACAATTATAGCTTCCGTACCTGGTTATTTGGAGCCATCTCCTGGATTAAAGAAGGAGCAAGACTCAAAGACAAGTAAGACTCAAAGACAAGTAAGACTCAAAGACAAGTAAGACAAGTCGGCGATTCAGATCAAAATTTCTCCGGTAACCCATGTAAAAAAATAGATAAGGGAGCAATGTTGTATCAAACTACTTGTCTTTTTGTAGTTGGATCCCCTAGTTTTTGGAATGCTCCAAATTCTACTTGAGCGTCCAAATCTGGATCAATACCAGCAAAAACATCTCTGAACAGGGTTCTAGCGCCATGCCAAATGTGCCCAAAGAAGAAGAGCAGAGCAAATGAAGCATGTCCAAAAGTAAACCAACCCCTTGGACTACTACGAAAAACACCATCGGATTTCAAAGTAGCACGATCTAATTCAAAGATTTCACCCAATTGAGCACGTCTAGCATATTTTTTAACAGTAGCGGGATCACTATAACTGACGCCGTTGAGTTCGCCGCCATAGAACTCAACAGTTACACCTACTTGCTCGACACTATACTTCGATTCCGCCCTTCGAAAAGGAACATCGGCTCTAACAATTCCGTCACCGTCTACCAAAACAACTGGAAATGTTTCAAAAAAAGTAGGCATACGACGCACAAAAAGTTCACGGCCTTCTTTATCTCTAAAGACAGGATGCCCTAACCACCCAACAGCGATTCCATCCCCGTTATCCATCGAACCCGCTCTGAACAACCCCCCTTTTGCCGGATTATTCCCAATGTAATCATAAAAAGCTAATTTTTCAGGAATTTTAGACCAAGCTTCGGATAAACTTTGATTCTCGGCTAGCCCAGCAACAACTCTTCGATATATTTCTTGCTGGAAATATCCCTGATCCCATTGATAACGAGTGGGACCAAATAATTCAATCGGAGTAGTTGCTGAACCATACCACATAGTTCCAGCAACAACAAAAGCCGCAAAAAAGACAGCAGCAATACTACTGGAAAGGACGGTTTCAATATTTCCCATACGCAATCCTTTGTATAGACGTTGTGGCGGACGGACACTAAGATGAAATAGTCCTGCTAATATGCCCAATGTCCCTGCTGCAATATGATGAGAGGCTATTCCTCCCGGAGCAAAAGGATCAAAACCTTCCACACCCCACGCTGGATTTACAGATTGGACCTTTCCGGTTAGTCCATAAGGATCGGACACCCAGATTCCAGGACCGTACAATCCTGTTACATGGAATGCGCCAAACCCAAAGCAAGCCACTCCTGAGAGAAATAAATGAATTCCGAAGATCTTGGGCAAATCCAAAGAAGGTTTTCCTGTACGTTCATCAGTAAATATTTCTAGATCCCAATACACCCAATGCCAGATAGCTGCCAAGAAGCACAATCCAGAAAACACAATATGTGCCCCGGCCACACCTTCGTAACTCCAAATACCCGGATTCGTTATAGTCCCGCCTGTGATAGTCCAACCGCCCCATGAATCGGTTATTCCTAAACGAGTCATAAAGGGTATAACGAACATACCTTGTCTCCACATTGGGTCGAGAACAGGGTCAGAGGGATCAAAAACTGCTAATTCATATAGAGCCATCGAACCAGCCCAACCAGCAACCAGAGCCGTATGCATTATATGGACAGCCAGCAAACGACCGGGATCATTCAATACGACGGTATGAACACGATACCAAGGCAAACCCATGGAAAAAATACCCCTTTATCAACAAAAAATAGACACTATGTGACTTTATTGCATTGGAAAACGATACTATGGACCTCTCCCTTTCAGTGCATTATCTGAGAGAAAGGATTAATCTTTGTTCCAGTCTTTTAGTAATAATAAAGTAGTAATAATAAAGGAACAATTCTAATTCTGTTCGTAGGAACAAAGAGAAGCAAATCTATTTTATACCCGATAAGTACCAATACGCAATGGGGGGTTGATATCATTTTATATGGTCGTATTCCTTTATCTTTCAAAGTGCCTCAATTTCTGTTATTTTATTCATTCTGTCTTCCTTGAGTTTATTTATAAATTTATCTAATCTATGGCTAAAATATAGGAGAAAAAAATAAAATAAAATAAACCCATTATTACGATTCCACATTAAAGTGAGATTGAGATATAGTACTTCGTTCGTTTTATGCCTATTGGTGTTCCAAGAATACCCTTTCGAAATCCTGGGGAAAACGCTTCATCTTGGGTTGACATATAGTGCGACTTGTCAGATATAATGGGTCATATGGGATTTCCCCGTTTTCTCCCCCGATTGAGATATCCTTCAGCTTCGCCCAAAAAGGATTGATCGAATCATCCAAAATTTTGAGCGTGAAGTGCAATGAAATAAAATAAGATTTTTTTGTTGGGAGGTATCCAGATTAATATTATCGATTAGAATCAAATTTATGGTTGGCTTGTTTGTTTGGACTAATAAAAAAATGCGGTATCCAGGCTCCGTTTAGAAAAAACCCAATTTGTAATAGATTATCTATGATTACTACTTGTATCATATTTGACTTTTTAATTTATTAAATTTTATTAAATTAAATAAATTAAAGTAGTTTACAACTGTTAATCAAAATTACGTGACTAATATGATCAATACGTCGAATATTTGACGGAAGACATGAAATGAATTGAAAAAAAAAAGTCTTCGCAAAAAGACGTGGTAGTAGGGGCTTTTGCTCTATATGTGCAAATAAAAACCGGGTGGATCTTTACTCGGAGTAGAGCATAAACCTAAAAGAATTGAAGAGGACCATTCAGGAACAAGAGAATGACATTGTGATTTAGATTGAATCTCGATGAAACAATACATCAAAAAGAAGTTAGTTCGAAAACTTTAGTAAATGCCCCTTTTTTTAGGTAAACAGGCCAAAACTCATTTTTCGTGAAAAATGGAAGAAAAATTTATTCGTTAGAATAGAAAAATTAGAAGGAGCCTCTTAGGAAAAAAGAAGGAGAGCTAGGATCTACACATTGATTCTTATTTGTTTTCGCAATTTTTGTGGAACCGTATGCATCAAAGTATGCATGTACGGTTCCTAAAGGATCGAATTTTATCCTAATCAACCGACTTTATCGAGAAAGATTGCTTTTTTTAGGCCAAATAATTAATACCCATCTAGCGAATCAACTTATTGCTCTTATATTATATCTAACTATGGAGAGTGATACCAAAGATCTTTATTTGTTTATCAACTCTCCAGGCGGGTGGGTAATACCTGGAATAGCTCTTTATGATACTATGCAATTTGTGCGACCAGATGTACAGACAATATGCCTGGGCTTAGCCGCTTCAATGGGATCTTTTATCCTGGTCGGAGGAAAAATTACCAAACGTTTAGCATTCCCTCACGCTTGGCGCCAATGAGTTTTTTTTTAGAGAAAAAAGACTATGCCTTCACCATATAAAATGTTTTTCAGTAATAATAGCATGGCACTTAGAATTCGATAGAAACAAAATTGTAAATTGTATTGTTTTTTCAAAAAACAATTAAAAAACCATTAAATTATGTATCGAAAGAGTAGTATGAAAAAAGGTATTGCCGATTTTTTCTTATCTATCGGAGACCTGTTTCAGTGTCACAAACCTTTTTTTTTCACACCCAAACCCAAAGAAAGAAAGGCTGTTTTGGTTATGTTCGGAAAGAAAAGAATAGGAAAAAAAGAAACTTTGGGATTGCTGAATCACAAATGAAATAAAAAAAATAATAAAGATATAAAGCAACGGAACCGTCATAGTATTTTTTAAACTCCTAAAAATAAAAAAAAAGGAAGGGCGGTTATTAGATCATTTACCAATCTGGTTCTGATAGACTCTATATTTTCTGATTTTTTTCTTTGATTTTGATGGAAGGTAAAAGTCAATTCTATTAAAGAGCCGTATGCAATGTGCAAACCATGCATGTACGGTTGGTCAATTCTATCGTTTTTTCTTATTCTTTAATCATGAAAGATCGAATAACTATTTATTATGTTCTATCATCAGGGTAATGATTCATCAGCCTTTTAGTGCTTTTTTTATGGCCCAAGTAGGAGAATTTGTCCTGGAAGCGGAAGAACTGCTGAAGCTGCGCGAAACCATCACAAGGGTTTATGTACAAAGAACGGGCAAACCCTTATGGATGGTATCCGAAGACATGGAAAGGGATGCTTTTATGTCAGCAACAGAAGCCCAAGCTCATGGAATTGTTGATCGCGTAGCGGTTGAAAAATAGCAAAGATTTCACAAAGATTTCACATAAATCACATTTAAAATAAAATTTTTAACTTTTTTTAACTTTTTTTTAACTTTTAATATTTTTAATATTAATATTTTATTTATTTAATATTTAACAGTTTATTAGTAAAATTTAGATTTATAAAAATATATTATATTAAAAGAAATCATAATCATCCGGTTAGGATCAATCTAAACCATCCCCTTTCGATATACGATTCAGATACGATTTCCATGCCAACTCTTAAACAACTTATTAGGAATACAAGACAGCCAATAAAAAATGTCACGAAATCCCCCGCTCTTAGGGGATGTCCTCAGCGCCGAGGAACATGTATTCGGGTGTATGTGCGACTCGTTTAGATCCTGGGCTGGGACAAAAGAAAAAAATTACAGTATCAGTGATCGGTACAGTACCAACGAATAGGATAAAATGGAGTTCTTCCATTAACGATCTAAAAAAAGATCTACCATATCTTGTTATTGTGTATATTGTGGACTCAATTTTTGGTTTCCATTGGGACAAAGGCGTGCACCCCTTCATTTTTCAATTTAAGATGAAAAGAATTACTCATTGGTAGCAACTGATTATCCAGGGAAATTCTTTTTTATTTTATTTAAAAAGCAGAAAAATTATGCCCAGACTCTTGCAAGAACGGACTCAGACGGTCAGCTACCCAACAAATCTTCATAATTAAATACCGTTACTGTATTGGGTGGATCTACTTGTGAAAGGTCTATTACTGGATAATCCCATGGGTAGAGTCAAAGAGTGTGAACTGTACAAGTTAATATATTGATTAAATCAAGAACGAAGAAAGCGGCTCCGGTGTATAGAGAGGGCCTTACCGTTTAATTTAAGAAGTAACCATATAAACGATGGAACCCACCATTTCGTTATCCATTTATATTTACTGTGCTTTTTTTCGAGGCATTGAGAAAATGCCTCGAAAAAAATAGTGGTTGGGAAGGTTATTGTAGCAAAAGCCATTGGAGTTTTTACCTTATACATTGGGAGAACCCGTTTTGTTAATTAATAGGCTAGTAAAGAAAATAAAGAGTAACTGAAAGAAAGCAAATCGATCAGTTATTCCTCAACGTTTCATTTATTCAATGACCAGAATTAGACGAGGATATATAGCTCGGAACCGTAGAACAAAAATGCGTTTATTTGCCTCAAGCTTTCGGGGGGCTCATTCAAGACTTACTCGAACTATTACTCAACAGAAAATACGAGCTTTGGTTTCGGCTCATCGGGATAGAGATAGGCAAAAGAGAGATTTTCGTCGTTTGTGGATCACGCGAATAAATGCAGTAATTCGCGAGAGGCGGGTATCCTATAGTTATAGTACATTAATGCACAGTCTGTACAAGAGGCAGTTGCTTCTTAATCGTAAAATACTTGCGCAAATGGCTATATTAAATAAAAAAAGTCTTTATATGATTTCCAATGAAATAATAAAATAAGGCAATTGGAAGGAATCGCTCGAGATGCTTTAAATGGAGTTCCCTGAATAATGAACTCCGGGAAGGTAGAGTAGAAATTTTTATTATAGAATAGGATAGGATACAGTCGTTAAAATGAGCAAACACGTTCAATAAAAAAAGATTGATTCCTTGTTCTTACCCAATTCAATTCGTTTTTTTTTCTTACAACCTGTATTTTAAACAAAAAAGAAATCCTTATTTGAATTCGGATTGGGAGTTTGATTCTATTTAAGAGTAAGCCTATTGATTTGATTTCGGGTTCTAAGACCAGCAGTTCTAGCAGTCGACTCGCCCTTTTCAAATTGTTTTTCATTATTAAGAAAAGGTAACAAAGATAAAATACGAGCTTGTTTGATAGCAATAGTAATTAATCGTTGTTGTTTTAAGGTCAATCGATTTACCCGTTTAGATAATATTTTTCCTTGTTCACTAATAAATCGACTAATTAAACTCATGTTTCTATAAGCAATTCGATCCCCCGATTTGATCGGGGGCAAACGCCTACGCAAAGAACGCTTGGATTTATGAAAAAGTCGCTTGAATTTATGCATGTTTTGTTTATTCCTTATCCAAAAAATCCTATTTCGTTTGATCAAATCTAAAATGATTTAGAATTAAGAAATAGAATTTGTTTTTTTTTGTTTGTTTTAGAGATTCTATATATTCTATGCTATTAATATATTAATTTTTTAATATATGTTATATTAATTATGTGTTATTAACTACCTAAGATATAGTCTAAGATCTAAGATATAGTCTAAGATATAGTTAATCTTAATATCTCTTTTTTCGGATTCCTTGAAGGAGTGACACGCAGGTGATCGATTCTATCTATTTCTTTATCTCCCCATGAATCCTATGTTTGTAACAATAGGGACAGAATTTTCTCAATTCCAATCGACCAGGTGTATTGTGTCGATTTTTTTGAGTAATATATCTGGAAATGCCTCTTGATTTCTTATTAACACTAACACCCGGTCGAACACACCCGGTACATTCCAAAAGAACTTTAACTCGGGTATCTTTACCCCTGGCCATGAACCCCCCCTTTTTTTTGTTTTCTATTCACTTAACTGTTCGAAGAAAGAGTAGGGAGGGGAGAAGGACTAGTCACAGGCGTTCTATCTCTAATCTTCTTCAATCCCTCCTCTGCCAACAGTTAGACCAATAAAATAACTAGAATGAAAAAAAAGGGAATGTCAACGCATCTGGGAAAAAACGATTAATCTCTATCAATAGACCTGCTAAAGACCCAAACCATAAAGTACTTAGTACCGGTGCCGCGGAGAGATATGTTTTTAGATCTCGCATTTTAAAACCTCCTGCTTTATTGTAATACATAAACAAAATAGCTATATGATCAAATGTATATGTAACTAGGAACCACCTGGATTTGTACATGGACTCCCTAATTCCAATGGAAATGTACAAGGATTTAGTAGCTAAGATTTTCCCCTTCTTTTCTAAAATTAAAATCTTAAAAGAAAAAAAAAAAAAAGAAGGTCCCTTCCGCCTGAACATTCAGCAATTTGAAGGCGGTTTCATATCTATTTCATACGTGTGTCGGTTTATTATTATATGTTATCCGATATGAGACCAAAGACAAATAAGAAATCGAAATCTAATTTTTCTCTGGAAATAAAGATAAAGATATGGAAAACAAAATGGGGATTCTCTACAATGACACGGTAAATCAATCGAAAGGGGTGTAGCGCAGCTCGGTAGCGTGTTTGTTTTGGGTACAAAATGTCACAGGTTCAAATCCTGTCATCCCTACTTATTTCCTATCCTCGGAACAGTAACGAGAGATCAATTGAGATCGATATAAAATTGGATATAGACGATCTTTCATTATATCCTGCTATTTATATCCTGCTATATAGGATAGCATATGTAGGCGCATGCAAGATGTGTTGGAGCTACACAAAGAATCTCTTTCCTGACATTTGTTTTTTATTGTGGTAAGAAAAAGAAAGCGCTCTTAGTTCAGTTCGGTAGAACGTGGGTCTCCAAAACCCGATGTCGTAGGTTCAAATCCTACAGAGCGCGATTCCATTCTTGGTTTGTTAGGTCAAAATTACATGGCAATAATGGAACAGACTCTCAATTTGACCTTTTCGGGATTTTCGGGATTAAAGTAAAGAAAGAGCACGGTCAATCAAAAAGTCAATCAAAAAATCGACCTTAATTAATCAAAGGTCCAGCTGATCACCACGTCTATATTGTAAATATGCAGTTACGAATAACCCAGCCAAAGTAATAGGAATTAGACCTAAGACGATTCCAAATAGAAAAACTTCAATCATTTCCATTTTTTCTTTGAAAAGAGAAAAAGAGAGGTAATATCTATCCTTAAATATTAATCTGTATTACTCATGAATCTCAATGACCCAGAATTGGAAATTTGCACCTATAGAATAGATGGAATATTGCAGAAATTTTTCTTTTTATTTTCTGAATCTGAATTGCTCATTCAATTCATTTTAAATAAGTCGTATCTTACTCAGACCAATAAATAGAACGGAGGTTATAGTTAAAACCGCTAGTAGAAAACCGAAATAACTAGTTATCGTAGGCATGAAGAAGCTAAAAGAAATATGCTATTT